ATGAATTGTCCTAAATATTCAAAACCCTTTATTTGGATTTGGCCTTTTTCTAAAAAAAAAATGAAAAAAATCCAATGGATTTAAAACTTATTTTTCGGTAAATCAATTACGAAATTTTTTTCTAGAATCCCTAAAATTTGTTTGACATCTTCTATGCGAAAATGCTCCATTTTCATAAGATCTTCTTGGCTGTTATTCAAAAGGTCCAACAATGTATATATATTGGACCTTTTGAGACAATTATAGATCCTGGGAGGCAATTCTGATTGGTCAATAAAAATCGATTTCAACGCCATTTTTTTTTTCTTTTTTGTTAGTTTAGCCAATTTATCATAAAAGGTAAAAGGGGGTAAAGGAAACATGTGTTGATTGTCCTCTAAATTTAGATTTTCTTCTTTGGTATGTAAAAAGGGAATCAATAAATCAATCAAATTCCGGGAGGCTTCGTGAAGTGCTTCTTTAGGAGTTAAACTTCCATTTGTCCATATTTCGAGAAATAGTATTTCTTTGTTACCATTTTCATAAGAATGAATACTATGATTCGCATTTCGAACAGGCATGAATACAGGATCTATAGGATAACTTCCATCTTGAAAGGTATTTGGCGCTTTTATAGGATATCCGCGATTCTTCTCTATTTGTAATCCAATAACCAACTCAATGGGTTCTGTCAAGCTAGCTATATGCTGTGTATTATCGACGATTTCTACATAAGGTGGTAAGATGATATCTTGAGCAGTTACATATCCAGGGCCTCTGACACAAATAGACGCCTCACAAGTTCCATAGAGATTACTTCTCAATACGATTTCTTTCAAATTCATTAAAATTTCATGTACTGATTCTTGAATACCCGTTATCGTAGAATATTCGTGTGATATTTTCTCAGATTTTGCGCGTGTGATACATGTTCCTTCGATTTCTCTAAGCAAAGCCCTTCGCATCGCAATGCCTATTGTGTCTGCTTGACCTTTCATAAGCGGAGACAGAATAAAGCGCCCATAAAAAAGACGCTTACTGTCTGCTGCTGATTCAACACACTTCCACTGTAGTGTCCGAGTAGATACTGTTATTTTCTCTCGAACCATAATAATATTATTTGATCAGATCATTGAATCATTTATTTCTCTTGTTTCTCTTACTATTCAAATATCTTCCTTTTTTATTTCTACACACGTCTTTTTTTCGGGGGTCTACAGCCATTATGTGGCATAGGGGTTACATCCCGTACGAAAGTTAATAGTATACCACTTCTGCGAATAGCTCGTAATGCTGCGTCTCTTCCGAGACCTGGACCTTTAATCATGACTTCTGCTCGTTGCATACCTTGATCTACTACTGCACGAATAGCATTTGCCGCTGCGGTTTGAGCAGCAAACGGCGTCCCTCTTCTTGTACCTCCGAAGCCACAAGTACCGGCAGAGGACCAAGAAACCACCCGCCCGCGTACATCTGTAACAGTCACAATGGTATTATTGAAACTTGCTTGAATATGAATAACCCCCTTTGGTATTTTACGTGTACTCTTACGTGAACCAATACGTCCACGTGAACCCCTTTTCGGTATAGCTTTTGCCATATTTTATGATCTCATAAATTTGAGTCAGAGATATATGGATATATCCATTTCATGTCAAAACAGATTCCCTATTTGTATATCAGGTCTTTAACGAGTTTGATTATCCTTGTCTTTGTTTATGTCTTGGGTTGGAACAAATTACTATAATTCGTCCCCGACGACGGATTAGTCGACATTTTTCACAAATTTTACGAACGGAAGCTCTTATTTTCATATTTGCCACTCCTTACTTTAATTTTGAATCCACTTTTTGGAAGAAAATAAGTTTCTTGAAATTTTCGATTTCAAATCGTATTCCTACGAAAGAAATGGTGAAGTTAAAAAACACCTAATCTTTCGAATCTTTGTTGCGGAGTCGATAAATTATACGACCTCTGGTTGAATCATAACGACTTACTTCAATTTTTACTCTATCTCCTGGCAGTATCCGTATAAAACTACGTCGGATCTTTCCTGAAACATAACCTAGAATCATATCTTCATTATCTAAACGAACCCGGAACATACCGTTGGGAAGCGATTCAGTAATTAAACCTTCATGAATCCATTTTTGTTCTTTCATTCCAGGTAAAACCCCCTTGAAGTATCAACTAGTGGAGGAAGAACCCTATTAGAGAACCCACCCCTTCTCTTTTCTTTTTCACAAAAAAGAAGTTTCATATCGGATATTAGAAAGATTACCATATATAACACAAAATTTCTCCGCCTATTCTTTCTAGTCGAGCCTCTCGGTCTGTCATTATACCTCGAGAAGTAGAAAGAATTACAACCCCCATCCCACCTAAAATTCTAGGAATTCTTTGATAGTTAGAATAGATTCGTAGACCCGGCCGACTTATCCGTTTTAAATTTAAAAGATTTCTATAAGTCCTTTTCCTATTCCTTCTATGTCGTAGGGTTAAAACCAAAAAATATTTGTTGTTCTCTCGATGTTTTCTCACATTTTCGAGAAAACCCTCTCGTAAAAGTATTTTAACAATACTTTGGCTGATATTAGTAGATGCTACTCGAACCACGCTTTTTCTATACATATCGGCATTTCGTATAGAAGTTATTATGTCAGCAATAGTATCACTACTCATGATTAATTAAAATTATTGGTGCCTCCAAATTTCGATATAATCAACATGTTTTTCTTTTTTTTTTTACGTGTTTGTTTATAAATATTAATTTTGAAAGGTATATACGTGAGAGAAAATCTACTAAATGAATCTTAATCTATTTCTTTTAAATACCCTACTATCACCATATCGTGGTCTTATTTTATAATACCTCGGGAGCTAATGAAACTATTTTAGTAAAATTGAACTGTCTCAATTCTCGGGCAATCGCACCAAAAACTCGAGTTCCTTTTGGATTTCCTTCTTGATCAATCACAACTGCAGCATTGTCATCATATCGTATTATCATACCGTTGTCACGTTTAAGTTCTTTACAAGTACGGACAATTACAGCTCTGACCACTTCTGATCTTTCTAGAGGCATGTTTGGAACTGCGTCTTTGATCACAGCAACAATAACGTCACCAATATGAGCATATCGACGATTGCTAGCTCCTATGATTCGAATACACATCAATTCTCGAGCCCCGCTGTTATCTGCTACATTCAAATGGGTTTGAGGTTGAATCATATCATTTTTTTTATCTGTTTTTTACAATACAAAGGTCGAAGAAAAAAAGAAATATTATTTGTCCAAAAAAAGAAACCTGCACCCACTATTTTTAAGTTTTTAAGTAAGGCCTATTTCTTTTTTATCCCAAAATGATAAATTGAGCTCGTATAGGCATTTTGGACGCTGCTATTGAAATAGCCCTTCTGGCTATAGTTTCTGTTACTCCACCCATTTCATAAAGGATTCGACCTGGTTTAACAACCGCTACCCAATATTCGGGAGAGCCTTTACCTGAACCCATACGTGTTTCTGCGGGTCTTACTGTAACCGGTTTATCTGGAAATATACGAACCCATATTTTTCCACCGCGACGTGCATTTCGTGTCATTGCTCGTCGACCTGCTTCTATTTGTCTAGATGTGATCCAAGCGGGTTCAAGTGCCTGAAGAGCGTATTTACCAAAACAAATAGTATTACCTCGATAAGATATTCCCTTCATTCTTCCTCTATGTTGTTTACGGAATCTGGTTCTTTTGGGGTTATAGTTGATGGTTTGTTTTGAATTCCATCTCTACTACAGAACCGGACGTGAGAGTTTCTTCTCATCCAGCTCCTCGCGAATAAAATAAATTCAAATTAAAGATTTTGAGTTCAATTTGAATTCTATTCAGATATAATATTATGCATAGATGTATTTATATTTAATTTTAATAACTGAATCATGGATTTCATTTAATCTAGATCAAATCTTATTAATTTGTATATCTTGATTTGTCTATTTTGTTTGTATAGATATATATAAATAATAATAATGAAATTAAATATATATATTAATAACTAAACTATTTTTTCTTCTATTTATCGATATTAGAATGTTAAAAGGAATCTTTTTTTTGTTTTACTCTTTATCGTATTGGATTGACCCAAATTTAGCAATCCAAGAAAATAAAGAAAATAAAGTTTTCGCGGGCGAATATTTACTCTTTCCATTTCTATTTCAGTTCTATCATTCGTTCATAACTTTTCCGAATAGATAAATTGGTCTCTGGTCGGTTCCGCCATCCCGATCAATGAATCATTCAAATTTATTTTCATAGAATCTTTTGAATTCACAGGTTCCGTCGTTCCCATCGCTTCTTATTTAATGGTTAGGTCTGAATTCTACAATGGAGCTATTAGTTCTTGAGTCAATATTCTTAGTCTTTATTGGCTCGAAGCTCTTTATTTTTTGTTCGATGAGCAGATCCATTTAATGATGAATCCGTATTGATGCTTTATTACACAGATTTTTTATGAGATGACTCATAGACCTTACATATTGGAATTATATATCATCAATATTTTCTTTCTTCCTCTCATCCTTCCATTTATCCATACCCTTTCTTTTTTTTATTATTAACAATTTAGAAGCAGATTTTTTAATAAATAATAAAAAAGATTTCAGTTGCTACAACAATATGAACAATATATCATATCTTGACTGGTTCTTTGGATCCAGATAATACGAAGTGATGAGTTGGTTATTACTTCTATAGTTATTTGTTTATACTATGGGGCTGGTTTTTATACTAACCCTCAAAAAACCAACGAGTCACACACTAAGCATAGCAATTTTATCAAAAGATTAAGTTAATTTTTATTAAACCCTATAGAATTATAATTTATAATTGTTCATTTTTTTTTATTGAACAGAAAAGAAGAAACTAATTTCTTTTGTTCCATTGCTGGATAGAATAAAAAGGGAAATAAGGTTTATTATTCCCCCTCGATAAATATCCAAATTTTGATGCCTAATACCCCATAGATT